TTTTAGTTCCAGGGTTTCTCTGAATTTGGAAGTTTTCACTTAGCAGGTTTCCATACTAAGGCTCAATCCAATCAAGTCCGTAGCGTCTACCAATTTCGCCATATCCCCTTTTTAGACAAGGATCCTGTTGTAATTTTACCCAACTCTTTCATTTATCTTGGAACCATTGAGTTCATTATATAATGATTCCTATATTAAAAAATTGTGTACGCCTATTTTATTTTTTTGGCTATCCCCTCTCGTTCCACATCTATTGTATGAATCATCTTTGTTTCAATCAGAAATGATTCTATCATTGATGTATCCACAATTCAATATAGAGAGGTATATACCACATATATATACGTCCCCCTCTCCTTTTATTTTTAGAGTGTGCTTTGGAATACTGGAAGGGTCGATATTCTTCCTTATTGTTTTTTTTGTCCTATCTTCATCCTTTTTCGAACGAAATCAGAGGAATGTCTCATTAGAATTTTTATTGTTGTATCTTTATCCTTATTTTATACTTTTCTTAGGACTGATCCGCTATAATATGAATATAATTAACCTTATTTGTTATAACTATTCTCAAATCTAAAAAAGAATTCAAATTTTTTGATATTTTAAATATCCTATTATTATAAATTATTATCAAAAAATTATTTTTTTAGATTTCGCATTTATTATATTTATAAATATTTATTATATAATGTAATGTAAAAAATATATATTAAATATATATATTAAATTAAGATAAACAATGTAAATTCGAAATATAAAAAATAGAAAAATAACAGCAATGTAAATGTATATCATCAATAATTATTATGTATAATAATAAAATTCAAATTAGTCAGATATTTGATTTCTGTTACATTATTAGAATAGAATTCTATTTAGTCATATTATTAGATATATTTATTTATTAACTATATTATTAATATTCATTTTCTATTTTTTTATTAGTTATATTATGTTATGGATAGAATTATGAACTAGAATATATAATATATAATATTAATATAGTTAATATTAAAAATATATATAGTTCATATGAACTTTACACCTAATAGCGTGGATCTGGTAGTCTCTTGAATTCCTATGCATTATTTCTGTTATGTGAGCCCGCTTAGCTCAGAGGTTAGAGTATCGCATTTGTAATGCGATGGTCATCGGTTCGATTCCGATAGCCGGCTTTTTTCTCTATCGATTTTTCCATAATTGAGAATCTCTCCTCTCCATTTCTCCAAACGTTGAGTCACTAATCTATTATGTCGTGGTAATTATAAAAAAAAGTTGATTAGATCCAATTAGATTTCTATTTTATATATATATAATAAATCATAAAACAGAGCCTTAATCTTCTTTTTATATATACAACAAAAAATCTGGATATTAACACAATACATTTCATTCTATTTTGTAATATTTCAATAGATTTCGCTTTGCTTTGTTTATCCTTTAGTTCAGTCTTAATTTGGATTTCTTATGTAAAATGAATGAAATTTAAATAAAATAAAAAGGAGTCTTTACTTTATGTCTCGTTACCGAGGACCTCGTTTCAAAAAAATACGCCGTCTGGGGGCTTTACCGGGATTAACTAGTAAAAGACCTAGATCCGGAAGTGATCTTAAAAACCCATTGCGTTCCGGGAAAAGATCGCAATATCGTATTCGTTTAGAAGAAAAACAGAAATTGCGTTTTCATTATGGTCTGACAGAGCGACAATTACTTAGATATGTGCATATCGCTGGAAAAGCCAAAGGGTCAACAGGCCAGGTTTTACTACAACTACTTGAGATGCGGTTGGATAATATCCTTTTTCGATTGGGTATGGCTTCGACCATTCCCGGAGCCAGGCAATTAGTTAACCATAGACATATTTTAGTTAATGGTCATATAGTGGATATACCAAGTTATCGTTGCAAACCCCGAGATATTATTACTACGAAGGATAAACAAAGATCAAAAGCTCTGATTCAAAATTATATTGCTTTATCCCCTCAGGAAGGAGTGCCAAACCATTTGACTATTGACTCATTCCAATATAAAGGCTTAGTAAATCAAATAATAGATAGTAAATGGATCGGTTTAAAAATAAATGAGTTGTTAGTCGTAGAATATTATTCTCGTCAGACTTGAACCTAACGAACATAACAAGGAAAGGAGTTCAGACAATTCTATCCCTTTTTCGACGAAGGAAATAGATCTAAGGGCCTTAATCCGTATTTTGTTATTCACGTATTACAAATTGATACGCAGTAGAATTTTTTTTGCTCTTTCCACGATATTTTTCTTTTACGTACCCATACCACAGTAATGTAATTAGGAATCATAATTTTCTATCAAATAAAGCTGTTGGAATAATATAATGATATTCATTTTTATTTGATTTGATATATTGTAGTTGGTAACGCTGGTGAATTAACAGAAACGGAAAGAGAGGGATTCGAACCCTCGGTAAACAAAAAGCCTACATAGCAGTTCCAGTGCTACGCCTTCAACCACTCGGCCATCTCTCCTATATAATCCTATTATTGACCAGAAACCGAGTGAATAGTGAGTCCATAGGAAAAAAAGTTTCCTTTCCAATTCCATATTTATAAACAACCTCTCTTATCATCCATCTACCCTATTATAAATTTATGAATCATACCATGAATTTTTCTATGGCATTTCATTCAATTGTATAATCATTATTCATCCCTTTTCCTTTTTGGGTCATAACCAAATCTCAATTTATTGAGTTATCAGATTCGAGTTATAAGAATCTATAGTAAAATAAAGTCCTTGGTTATCTAACTTAGATGAAATAGTAATAGTTCCGTGCATTTGTATATTACGAAATTGATATTATATCAAATTCAATCTGATTCAAAAGTCTCCCATCTTTCTTTGTCAAAAAAAGGTAAAATTTGAGCAGAAGGTACACAAGAATTTTTATGTTATTTTGTACTCTACAATTCCTTTTTGTGGGATCATTTTCCCCGAGAGGGTAATGAGAAGAATTATAGAATGGATTACTAATTATGCCTAGATCTCGGATAAATGGAAATTTTATTGATAAGACCTCTTCAATTATAGCTAATATTTTATTACGAATAATTCCGACAACTTCAGGAGAAAAAAAAGCATTTACCTATTACAGAGATGGTGTGATTTGATTTTTTGTTCTTATTTTTTTAGCCCTCAACGAAGTCTTACGAGAAAAAGACGCAGTTCGGAATATAAAGAACCAAATTATTGAAATAAAGTTACGCTTAGTGAAGGTAAAGTTTGGAGATAGAACAATTCCTTCTGTCGTGTATCCTCGATTGATCCAGCCTCAGATACTTTTATTGTCGATTTTAGTATTAAACGAAAGGTTATACCTATAGGTTCTGTATTGCAGGTCAATCCTACTCCACTAGTACCAATAGGCGGCATAGGGGAAGAAGCACTACACTGGGAATCAACAACACGAAAACTTTGGTAAAAATGACCCTTTTCCTTATCGGTATCGGGGCTACCAAGAATGGTTGGGACAACAAACATCCATCTCGTTCGTACTTTGGATACCCGTATAACCATCAAAGATCGTTGAAGTGACTAATTCCTGGAAATAGTAAGCGTTGAGGACAAAGAAATCGTTGGAGTTACCATTTCTATCTAGCACTAATACGATAGGTCTTAAAAAAACTTCTTGCGGGAAGGCTAGCTAGAGATTTCTTGTAAAAATACCAGCTCCTGTCAGTTCATAATGAGAATAGTGAAATTTAGATTCCATGGCTTATTCCCCTTACTACTATGCACAGAAGGGAGGAGCCGTATGAGATGAAAATCTCACGTACGGTTCTGGAGCGGAGATTTTTTGAATAAAATAAATGAACGACCGTAACGGATGTCAGCTCAATCCGAAGGAAATTATGCAGAAGCTTTACAGAATTATTATGAAGCTACGCGATCAGAAATTGATCCCTATGATCGAAGTTATATACTTTATAACATAGGCCTTATACACACAAGCAACGGGGAGCATACAAAGGCTTTGGAATACTATTTCCGGGCATTAGAACGAAACCCATTCTTACCACAAGCTTTTAATAATATGGCCGTGATCTGTCATTACGTGCGACTATCTCCACTATAGAAAGAAAGAAAAAAGATCAAATTAACTAGTCAATACTAGAAAAAAAGGCTTTCTACATATGCATCGTTCAAAGCAACGATTTTTACTAGCTGTAGCAAGGAAAGAAAACTCATGATAACAAAAAAGGAAATAAATAGATAAAGCCTACATACTATATTCTATGGATAAAGAATCAAATTGATAAAAAAAGCACCGTAAAGATCAATTAGCGAGCTTTTGGGTCGAGACAGTTAAAAACTGCTTACTTATGTCATGAAATGATATATAAAGTTAGGAATCAACTTATGTAATAGAGTCGATCCACTAAAGTATTGAGCAGCGGTGTAGCATCAGATCCCAAAGATAGTAAGTTCTTTTTTCTTATGGAAGAAAGTCTTTTTCAAGGATTCTATATAAATTTCATATATGAAACCGAGATAGTTACCTTTCAGAAAATGATAACGATATAGGGGATATCTATGTTTCATTTTTCTTAAGGTGGGAAAAAAGATAAAACTAATTATTGATCACAATTAGAATTTTAAACTTATGGAATTCACTTTTTCTGGTTAACCCAAGAAAAATGGGATTTATTTCTCATAAATAGAATTCAGTTAGTATAGGGGAATAGGGTAAATATAAGATGAGACCAAAAAAAGAATTGATTGCTGAGCCGTATGAGGTAGGAAACTCTCAAGTACGGTTCTAAGGGAAGGAATTGACCCACCTATTCCAACCGCGGAGAACAGGCCATTCTACAGGGTGATTCTGAAATTGCGGAGGCTTGGTTCGATCAGGCTGCTGAGTATTGGAAACAGGCTATAGCACTTACTCCAGGTAATTATATTGAAGCACATAATTGGTTGCAAATCACGAGACGTTTCGAATAAAACCATTCGTTAATTCAGTAGAA